CCCTTTCGGGGCCTATCCGAAAGAGAATCCAGTACCTCTTGGTCGTGAATATCTGAATCGGACGAATCGGCCCCGTGAATATCTTGCCTTCGGAACAAAACAATGCGAATTAGGCTCGGTCAACTGGAATGTTTCTTAGCCATATAATAGGAGATCTTCCAATTGATATGATAAGATCCATCGACCGGAGACGAAGAGAAAGGTCTATCTATTTTCTTTAGTTATTCCGTGCATTTTTGAGTTATTCAGTGAAACCAATGATTCGTTATTGGAGCAGATAGCAACAACCCTTTCATCGGACATGCATATTTTTTATTTTCCAACGGATTTCCATGGTTCATTAATGGAAATTTTTTGATGTAATGTAGTGAGTCTGAGTAAGAGTAATAGGCTCTGGTTGTTCACCGTTCCAGAATTCTTGTTTAGGCGGGTCATACCATCCATACAGACATCGTGTTTTGATCTAAGATTTCAATTCTTCCATGTTTCCACAGTAGCAGTTCCATGTAGCTAAGGCAAAAAATAGGAAAGAAACAAGTATTTCCACGACTCTACCAACCGGTCCATTTTGTTCCACTTAATCCCCCTTTCATGGCCACATATCTTTCCGGCTAAGGAATGGGAAATTTTTATCTTGTTAAATGAATCAAATGGTTCATCTCATCCGGGAAAAGCCATCTCTTTCTCAACAATGTCTTTGTCATTTGATCCACTAGCGTTCCGTTAGATAGGAACAGATTTGATAAATACTGATAACTCTCGGATAGAGTATTAGAACGGAAAGACCCATTAGATAATGAACTATTGGTTCTCTGACATCTCTGGCGATGAATCAACAATTCGAAGTTATTTTCTTGCGTATTCTTGATGAACCAGCTTTGAGACAGCGATTTAGGAGGACTTGTTAGGGAAGTAAGAAGCCCCTTTGCGATCTCTTGATCTGCAAAGAATTCTCGACGTGAAAACACGGGCGCATCGAAAAAGAATGGATTCGCAGGGTCCCAAAGAAATTGGCTTATTTGAAATTGAAAAAAGACTTGGTCTTTGGAAAATCGATCTCGTGTCTGGTACTGCATGGTTCCACTCTGCAAGAACTCTGAATCATTCTCTTCCGAATCATTCTCTTGATGAGAAATGATCCGCGTGCCCAAAAATGACCTGGCCCAATAGGGAAATCCCAATTCATTGGGACTTTCGATCCAACCAAATCGATCGGGGTACCATATTCTAGGAGCCCAAACTATGTCATTGAAGAAATCCTCCTCTATCTGTTCCGGGGCGAGGTCTCCTTCTCTAAATGGAACCCCTTCTTCCAATTCAAACTCCGATTCGTCTTTTTCATAGAGAAATTTCTGATCAACGCTAGAACAAAATCCATTTTGCATCATATCTAAGGGATTCCTTCGTTCGGACCGAAGAAGCAATGTCACTCGATCATTATCAAACTGACTGCCATCTTTTTCGGTCCGAGAGGATAGAGTGCCCTCTCCTTCGAATACTTCTAATAGGCCACGAACTAGAGCAGAATCAGTCTCAACCAAATAAGAAGTGATCCCATTTTTTTCATCGGGTCCGGGTAGAGACCAAAGATCCTGAGCGACCGATCCGGCAGAACAACTCAAAAGATAAAGAAGTATCGTTAATTTCTTCATGCTCGTTGCAAGCTCGAAGTACCAGTTGTACAAATAAGAACCCCCTTCCTTAGGGAATCTCTTCTTCAGATAGATAGATATAGGATCTATGGAGCCATTACTTAGAAGTACATTTTGTGCAACAGCCCTTCCTATCTGATAGAAAAGGATCCCATGATCCTGAACCGGTCTTACCTTCGCTCGCAAATTCCAAGTTTGTCTATGAAGAGCGGATCGAATTGTATGAGTGTCTATAATGGATTTCTTCTGTGCAATACTAATGGATAGGGCCTCATTGGTAAGTGCTACAAGATCTTGTACACTGGAACCCATGGTTATGGACCTGAATCCATTAGGATGGGACAGTTTCTTTTCCAAGTGAAATCCCCGAGTATATGAAAGAGTGAAAAAGTGCTTTCGTTGTTGTGGAATAAGAAGCCTTCGTAGCTTAAGGCATGTATTTAATTTATTCGGAGCTATTAGAGCGGGATCCACTTTTTGGGGAATATGAGTCGAAGCAATAACAAGGATATTGCTAGTGGAGCATCTTTCACAATCCCTGGAGAGAGAGTTCACTAATAGACCGAGGGATAAGTCATTCGACGCACGCACAGACAGATCATGAATGTTTGGAATCCATAGTATGCAAGGGGACATTGCTTTTGCTACTTCGAATGGAAGGAGGATACTAAATCGCTCTAGTAGGAGTCTATCCCTATCCGTAGTTAGCTCATTTAGCAGCTCTATATCATCTATATCAAGGTCATCATCGCTATCGCTATCGTCACTCTCATCAATATCAATAGCGTCACTCTCATCAATATCAATAGCGTAACTATCATCACTATCACTAGAATCATAAAAAAGATCCTCAACGTCACTATCACTCTCATAAGGATCGATCTGATAAAACATGTCATCCAGGAACTTGTTCGGAACTACCGTAATGAAAGGAACAGAGGAGTTTGTCGCGAGGGATTTGACCAAATAGGATCGTCCAGTTCCTATCGAACCTATCACTAAAATACCCCTAGAGGGGGATAGGGCTAAGCGGAGCGAAAAGGGTTTTCCATGAGATCGTAAATTAGCCCCACACGAGGTTTGTGAATAAGTGATTGTCTGAAAATGAGCAAGGAATATCCGTCTTTCGGCTAAACAGGATCTATTGAACTCATAATTCATTAGATCCTTTTGATGAATGTCAACTACGTATCGTAAGTAAATTGATCCCAGTTGTTCAACCATTTGATAACTAGAGTCATTCTTTGATAAACCATCACTATGAGTCAGACTCAATAGCATTTGATCCATCCTTTTTTCTGTCGTTAAGGTGGAGAACTGAACCAAGAATTCTCTTTCTTCATCCTCAATCAAATCACTGTTCGTGACCCAGGATTCTATTTGATCATCAATCCACTCAACGTTCACGTTTTTTCTTAGCAATGAATAGATCTCTTTACTTGTACGACTTAGATGTCTCGTATTTCTCGAAAAAGTGATTCGATTGAAGGGATTTGGTAGGATCCTTAGGAAATCCATGATACCGATGAGATTGCTATTCCAAAATTTCTTCTTAGAACCTATGGATTTGAACCCATAAGCGGGACCGCCACCCAATAGCATGTTAAAAGCAGAACCCCATATTGCTTCTAGAAAATAGACGAATTGTTCCAGAGCAACTAGAAAGAGATTCGTTAACCAGAAAGAATTTTGCTCAGATGTAGGATACCTATCCAGAAGTTGTCGCAACTCAATCATGTATGATGGAATCAGCAAAGATTTGATCTTTTTGAAATCCGTCTGTAACTCACTAGAGGCTCGGGAAACAAAGAGAAGATGTGTATTCACGAGATATCCAGCAACAAGAAGAACGAAAAGGATGAGCAACTCCCGAGCATTTGATGATCTCAGCCATAGGGGTGACTCATTATTTCGATGAATCATTTCTGCGGACCGAAGACGAATCTGTAAACAATGACTCGAAATCTCACTGAGATTCCATTTTGAAAGAATCGCCCACAATTTTGTCTGAAGAATCCACCATGATGTCTCCAGAATATCCTGAAAAAAAGATATGTGACTGCACAATAGGTTTGAAAAAGGATCTAAAAGGGCGAATTTGAGATATTTGAACCCTGTCAAAGTAAAGAACCACGGTATATATGGTTGGAAAAGATGCCATTTTGAGAGATTTGAAAAAGCACGCTCTCGTTGAAGGGTTCTATCCATCTCCCGTTTCTTAACCCTAAGACTCCGTTTTTTCCTCTTTTTGGATTTCTCAGCCCAGGAAGTGTGAATCAAACCCATGTTTGAATTGAAATTGAGATACTGCTTCCCTTCGGAATCAGATAGATTCATATCTGAAAGAGGTGGACAATCCGTTCTTTTAAAATGGACTATTTGTCCCTCTGTTAGCGGTGTTCCAGAAATGTCTGCGATCGAATAAATAGCTCTACCACCGAATGGATCGGATCGAATTGGACAATGGAAAGATTTGTACAAGTTAGACGTTTCGTCACCACTTTGTGGCAAATCCTTAGGGATGAATATCTTAGATACCTGTGACTCGATTGGTGAAATCGTATCTCGCTCCAAAAAAACATGTTTTTTTTTACCGACGCACAAAGAAAATCTTTTGTTGCGAATGAACAAGATATTGAGGAATTGTCCATACGTAAGATCCGAATTCTTGAGAAGGGCCTTTTCCACAGAAAAAGGGAATTTTTTGTTACAATAGAACCAGAAGTGATGTGGATTATTCAAGAATCGAAGTCGATTGGCTTTCGAAAAAGAAGATATCAAGGAACTTCGATGAAATGGTTTCACGGGATTCAGCCAATTGTCTCGATCGTGGGATATCATTGAGAAATAGGAATCCGTGTTATCCAAATTGTTCCTGCAATTCTTTCGAGTAGGGAATGAGTCAATCATCCATTTTGTCTTATTGAACAAAAAGGGTGATAGTGTGCCTCCATTGATCGAGAATTTCGATTTTTTGGAAGGATCATGATCATCCAAGCAGAGTGGATCATTCGGCCCTTTCAATTCATAGATATAGATGGGAATCTCAGACCCAGGAATGGGGGGACTTCCGATACTCAAAAAGAAAAAAGGAAGTGACTTCGACAAAAAGGACAAAAAGAGAAGTGACTTCGACAAAAAGAAGAGAAGTGACTTCGACCAAAAGGGAAGTGAATTCGACAAAAATAAAGATGCCTTTGACAAAAGGAAACGAGGGGACTTCGTCAAAAAGGGATGTGACTTCGACAGTTTGACCATAAACTCGGCCCAATCAATCAAATATTGAGTCGGATTCATACGGAATCGATTCAGATGACTACAGAATCGATTCAGATGACTACAGAATCGATTCAGATGACTACAGAATCGATTCAGATGAATACGGAATCGATTTAGATGAGTACGGAATCGATCTCGATTCAGATGAATACGGAATCGATTCAGAGGAATCCAGAATCGATCTCGATTCAGAGAAATACGGAATCGAGTCAGATGAATACGGAATCGAGTCAGATGAATACGGAATCGAGATCGATGAATACGGAATCGATTCAGATGAATACGGAATCGATAGCGAAATCGATGAATACGTAAGCGATCTCGATGATGATGATATCGATCGAACACTCCTTGAAATTGAAAACGCCTCTGCGCCTCAGAAAAAGGAAAAAATACCCTTTTATACACCAGATCCGGCTTGGTGATTGATAGAATGAGTAGATCTGCTATTTTGAAAAATCTCTCTTCTGATTCAAAATCGTGGTGTAACGTGTACCCCACCCTGCTCCGGTCATGGAATAGATGAAAGAAATCAAAAAATGGATTTTGGGTCAAGAATGAAATCTTATTGGAACTGTCCAGATCCGGTTCATCCTTCGGAACCATTTCACATCCCGGATCTGATGAAAGAGGATGAATTGAGATGGTCTTTTGTAAATACGGAATGATCTTGAATAGATCCACTATTTCTTTCTTTTCCGATCGCCTGGAAGAGACAAAAGAAACCTCGTGTTGTTTCTTCAACAATTTAGGATCGGACCTCTCAGTAGGATTCGAACCCAGATGAAGTTCGGACCATCTGTCAGAGAAAAAAGAACGAATTGATCTTGTAGGATTCCCAAGAAATTCTTCGATTTCTTCCGGAAGCAGATGCCGAATCATCTGCTTCTCACGTTCCGCGAATAGCCGGGACAGTGAGGAATCTCCAGAAAGGCTTTTCGGGAATCGGTCTGATTCTATCTCGGTTCGTTCCGTTTGAAGAAAGGAAGGATCCCAATCCAAAAGAATCGATCTTTCTTTGAGTTGTTGAATCTCTCTTTGATTGATCAATGTGTGAGATTCCGAATCCTCATTACTAATGGAATCGAAAGCATCTCTGGATTGATCATAAGATCCTTTCAATTGGCTAGAATCCGTTACTTGAACGAAACTAGATCTTGTGGAATCAGAGTGAATATTTGACGATACATTCCCTACCTTGCTAAAAAACCGATCCTTGTTTCCCAACCACCCATTGTCTAACCAAATCCAATTCTCTCTCGATACCTTCCTCAAAAAATACGATCCCTGTTGTTTGAAGAAACCCTCCCCTTCCATTGGTCTTTTTTCACGAAAAGCAGGCATGAGATAACAAATCCAGTGTTTCACTAAGATTTCGAATAGCTGTCCCGAATTCACGTTGATTCTGTTTCCCTTCTTCCTCGGAGAAAGGCTATCAAACCAGTCCCAATCGTGGTCCCTGCCGATCGGATCATCCGTTGTATAGGATACAAAAAGAAACTCCAGATACTGGATATCTTTCTCTTTGAATGAGATCTCAATTCCAGCTACGGTGTCTTTCGATATCTTCCAACTAGAATCCCTATTTTTTCCGATCCCGTTCCTCCACCACCGCGAACCCCAGTTCGAGTCAGGCATGATACACTTTTGAGTTATTGGGAGAACCCAAGGACTCCCTTTCGGATCCATGAAACAACTCTCAGAGATCTTTTTCCCTTTTGGAAGAGACAGAAGCGAAACAACCAACTTATGGGAAGACCGAAACAATGTATTATCATTTCTGGGTCCAATGGAATTCATAGGTAGAGGAAGAAGCCCCCTCAAATAGAGATTTTTTCTTTCGACCATAGTTTGATCGTGCATACGAGATATAAGGACCGCTACTAGAATCAGTACTACACCCTTAACCAGTACTACAACTTTGCTCGTGAAAGATCGGTTGCTTGGTGAACCCGCAAGGAGGATACTCCAAATTCGGGAGTCAAAAAGTTTTAGAAAACGTTCTTGGTGGAAAAAAAGATAAGTGAAAGATCCCACTAAATCGAATTTGGTCCATGAATCTAACAAATAGTCAAAATTCTTAATTTCTCTCAATATCTCTCTCAATTCGAAGATCCATAATTGGACTTCATAACCTCTCCGGGGTTTGGTTCGCATAGTATGGTTATGTATGTAGGGTTGAAAATGAGTTATTTACGATATATGATGATCCAAGCATCCATGGCTGAATGGTTAAAGCGCCCAACTCATAATTGGCGAATTCGTAGGTTCAATTCCTACTGGATGCACACCAATGGGATGGGAGCGTTTCATAAGTTCAGTCTAGTGGAACTGGCTCTGTATCATCATCATCAGAGAAATAAATCTTACTTTTATGTTTATTTATATAGATAGCTAGGTTTTCTTGTTTTCCGAATTCTTTCGATCTTCTATTTCTATAGAGTTCGATTTCGATAGAGTTCACTATGAGATTCGTTCGATTCTGTAGATTCGAATTCCAATCTTACTAGAGAACGAATTGGTGTGGTATATTCATACTATAACATATGAACAGTAAGAACTAGAATTCTTATCAATACTGGAACTTATAGGAAAGAAAGTGGATTTATGGATGGAATCAAATATGCAGTATTTACAGAAAAAAGTGTTAGGCTATTGGTGGGGAAGAATCAATATACTTCTAATGTCGAAGCAGGATCAACTCGGACAGAAATAAAGCATTGGGTTGAACTCTTCTTTGGGGTTAAGGTAATAGCGATGAATAGTCATCGGCTCCCGGGAAAGGGTCGAAGAATGGGCCCTAGTAGGGGACATACAATGCATTACAGACGTATGATCATTACGCTTCAACCGGGTTATTCTATTCCATCCCTTTTGTAGAAAGAAAAGAGCTTTAATCAAAATACTGAATAACACGGCGATCCATTTATACAAAACTTTTACCCAGAGCACACGCACTGGGGCCGCAGACAGTCGAGTGAAATCCAATCCACGAAAGAATTTGATCTCTGGACAGCGTCATTGTAGGAAAGGGAGGAATGCCAGAGGAATCATTACCGCAAGGCATAGAGGGGGAGGTCATAAGCGTCTATACCGTACAATCGATTTTCGACGGAATGAAAAAGACATATCTGGGAGAATCGTAACCATAGAATACGACCCTAATCGAAATGCACACATTTGTCTCATACACTATGGGGATGGTGAGAAGAGATATATTTTACATCCCAGAGGGACGAGAATTGGAGATACCATTCTTTCGGGTACAGACGTTCCTATCTCACTGGGAAATGCCCTACCTTTGAGTGCGGTTTGAACCATGGATTTACGTAATTGGAAAT